CTATAATTATTTAATGTGATATTTATAGCAACAGGTCTAAAAACTCAAAAATTAATAAATTTAATTTAAATAATAAAAATTGGCGCTATAAATCTTATAAAAACCTAAAATTAAAAATTTAAAATTTATAAGTTTAAAATTTATTTTATATAAATTATTATATTAATATAGATATAAATATAAATATTAAAATAATATTTAAATTTAAATAATTATATAATTATTTTATTAATCTTGTAAATAATATAAATATTATAATAATTATTAATTGTTAATTATTTAATTATTAAATTTAAATTATATATCATACATATATAACATATGTTTATTAGTACAATTAAGAATTAAATAGAGTAGAGATTTTTAAATTAGATATATAAATATTTAATTGTGTATAGTACTATTTATCAAATATATTATTTATTAAATATTATATTAATTTATTATTATATATTTATATAAATAATATTTTTAAAAATTTATATTAATTATTAAATTATTATATAATTACTATAATATTATTATATATATATAGGTTTTATAAATTTATTTAAATAACTAAATTAAGTACAATAAATAATATAAATGTAAAAAAATACTGTACCGTAAATATAGTTTTATATTTTTTTATTAAAGAATTATTATTTTATAGCGTTTATAATTATGTTAAAATAATAATAGAATCATAAAAATTTATACTAAAAAAAAAAAAAATTAAGGGGTTTTTTTTTGATAATTTTTTAAATTTTTTTGAGATAAAAATTAAATGTTTTAAATTAAATTGCTGGGAGGTAACTTCTTATTTTTTTATAATAATGATTTATTATCTTATTTATATTTTAAAATTTTATAAAAAATTATTATTACTTTTATTAAATAAAATAATTATTTTATAATAGTAAATTAATTTGTTAAAATATTTATTTACATGTATAATAGAATTCTTTTTTATTTAAAAAATAAATTAATTTTTATATATTCACAGTAATTAATATTAAAAATTTATAAAATATATGATTTTAGAAATTATTTTTAGTATTGGTAAAATTTGTGCCAGCAATCGCGGTTATACAAATAATACAAATAAATTTTGTTGGTTTTAGTTAAATAATAACTTAAAAATTAAAATAATATTTTATAGGTGAAATTTTATTATATTAATTTATTTTTTAAAAAATTTATTTAAACCTAAAAAATTTTAAATTTAAACTAGGATTAGATACCCTATTATTTAAAAAATAAAATTTAATAACTAAAGTAGTAAAAGATACAATCTTAAAACTTAAATAATTTGGCGGTATTTTAGTCTATTTAGAGGAACTTGTTTAATAAATGATAACCCACAATATACCTTACTTAATTTTATTAAATTTGTATATCGTCGTCATAAGAATATTTTATTAGAATAATAATTTTCATAATTTTAAATTAAATTAAATGTCAGATCAAGGTGCAGTTTATAATTAAGAATAATATGAGTTACAATAAAGTTTAATTATATGAATAATTTATTTAAATATAAATTTGAAATAGGATTTAATAGTAAATAAATTTAATAAAAATTTATTGATTTTAGCTCTAAAATATGCACACATCGCCCGTCGCTCTCGTTATATATTTATTTATAATTTAAATATTAAATGAGATAAGTCGTAACATAGTAGGTATACTGGAAAGTATTTCTAGAATTACAATTTAAAGCTTAAATAGTAAAGCATTTCATTTACATTGAAAAGAAATATGTGCAATTCATTTTAAATTGAATTTATAATTTATTTATTTAAATTAAATTTAAATGTGTAATCTTTTTTTTTAATAAAAATAATTTTAAAAATTAAATTTTTAGTAATTTATGATGAACAAATAATTTTAATTATAGTGAATTAGTATTGTAAAATATAATTGAAATAAATTGAAAAATTTTTATTTAAATAGAAAAATTTATTTTTTGTGCCTTGTGTGTCAGGATTAATCAATTAAATAATTTTTATAAATTATTCTCGATTTAAAAAGATTTAATAATTTAATTTATTTATTGTAAAATAAATATTAATTTATAAATTATTAGAAATGAAATGTTATTCGTTTTTTAATGTATCTAGTTTTTTAAGATATAAATTTAATTTATAAGTTTTAAATTATTTGATTAATTTCTTAATCAAATAAATTTTTAATTTAAATATTTAAAGGGATGAGCTTTTAAATAAATTTTTATAATTTTATTAAATAATTAATAAAAAATAAGCTTAAAAATAGCTATTTTTAAAAATTATTTTATAATTTATTTTATATAAATATTATTTAGTTTAAATTTAAAATTTTTATTAAAAAATTTATTTTAATTATACAAATAAATTTATAATGATTAAATTAGTAAAAAAAAATATTTGTAAATAAATTTATTATTTAAATTTATAGAATTTAATAATTAATTCGACAAATTTTTATATTCATCTGTTTATCAAAAACATTTCTTTTTGTTTTTTATAAAAAGTATAACCTGCCCACTGAACTAAATTTAAAGGGCCGCGGTATTTTGACCGTGCAAAGGTAGCATAATCATTAGTTTTTTAATTGAGGACTTGTATGAATGGTTGAATGAGATATATGTTGTATCTTAAAATTTATATTTTAACTTTATATTTTAGTTAAAAAGCTAAAATAATTTTTAAAGACGAGAAGACCCTATAAATCTTTATAATAAGATATTTTTATTTTATACAGAATATTTTAATTTAGATTATTTTTATTATTTTATTGGGGTGATATTAAAATTTAATTAACTTTTAATTTTTTATTCATATATTTATGTATAAATAAATGATCCAATATTTTTGATTAAAAATTTAAGTTACTTTAGGGATAACAGCGTAATTTTTTTGGAGAGTTCAAATCGATAAAAAAGATTGCGACCTCGATGTTGGACTAAGAATTAATTTAGGTGTAGAAGTTTAAATTCAAAGTCTGTTCGACTTATATTTTCTTACGTGATCTGAGTTCAAACCGGCGTAAGCCAGGTTGGTTTCTATCTTAAAACAATTATTATATTTTAGTACGAAAGGACCAAATATAAAATTTTAAAAATTTTTTTAATGAATAAAATTAAAAATTAATTTAAAAATTTAAATAAAATAATGTATATATTGATAATGATAAAATTAAATATAATTAAGACTATTTTGGCAGAAAAATGCAATAAATTTAGAATTTATTAATATAATTTATAAAATTATAAATAGTATTGTTTTTAATAATTATTGATTTGTTAATACCTTTTTTAGGAAGTTTATTATTAGTAATTTGTGTAATAATTGGTGTTGCTTTTTTAACTTTATTAGAGCGTAAGGTGTTAGGTTACATTCAAATTCGAAAAGGACCAAATAAAGTAGGGTTTTTAGGAATTCCTCAACCTTTTAGTGATGCAATTAAATTATTTACAAAAGAACAAACTTATCCTTTTATATCTAATTATTTAATTTATTATTTATCTCCTGTATTTTCTCTATTTTTATCTTTATTAGGTTGAATATGTATTCCTTATTTTATTAAATTGTTTAGATTTAACTTGGGGATTTTATTTTTTTTATGTTGTTTGAGAATAGGTGTTTATTCTGTTATAATTGCTGGTTGGTCTTCTAATTCAAATTACGCTTTATTAGGGGGTCTTCGAGCTGTGGCTCAAACTATTTCTTATGAAGTAAGTTTAGCTTTAATTTTACTTTCTTTAATTTTCTTAGTTGGGGGATTTAATTTTTTTTATTTTTTTTATTTTCAGTTAAATGTTTGGTTCATGATTATATGTTTTCCTTTAGGATTGGTTTGATTTTGTACATCTTTGGCTGAAACAAATCGTACACCTTTTGATTTTGCCGAAGGGGAATCTGAATTGGTATCAGGGTTTAATGTAGAGTATAGAAGAGGTGGTTTTGCATTAATTTTTCTTGCTGAATATTCTAGAATCTTATTTATGAGTATATTGTTTAGAATGTTCTTTTTAGGGGGAGATATTTTTTCTTTTTTATTTTATTTAAAACTTTCATTTATCTCATTTTTATTTATTTGAGTTCGTGGTACGTTACCTCGATTCCGTTATGATAAATTAATATATTTATCTTGAAAGAGTTTTTTGCCTTTTTCTTTAAACTTTTTAATATTGGTGATTGGATTAAAAATTTTAATTCTATAAAATAATTTTGAATAATAAAATTTAGTAAAAATTAATAAAAAATTAGATTTTTATCTTATGTTTTCAAAACATACGCTTATTCAAGCTCATTAATTTTAATTATAAATTATTTAAAATAATAAAAATTATTTAAACTAATTCTAATCTAATAGATTGTCTCATCATTTTGTAATGATAGGATTAATAATAAAATACGAAAAATATAATACAGTAAGAATTTGTCCAGTTAAAATATAAGGGTCTTCAACTGGACGAGCTCCAATTCAAGTTAATAAAATTACGATTATTACTATTGATCAAAATATCATTTGATTAACTAAATAATATTGAATACCCCGGAACTTTCTGATATTAGTAAAAGGTAAGATAAATAGAATAGCAATAGATAATACTAAGGCAATTACTCCTCCTAATTTATTTGGAATAGACCGAAGAATTGCATAAGCAAATAAAAAGTATCATTCTGGTTGAATATGGGGGGGAGTTACAAGTGGATTAGCCGGGATAAAATTATCAGGGTCTCCTAACTTGTAAGGAGCAATGATTGTTAATAAAAATAAGAATATAATTATTAGAATAAATCCAAAAATATCCTTGAAAGAAAAATATGGGTGGAATGGAATTTTGTCTCTATTACTTCTAATACCTAATGGGTTATTAGACCCTGTTTGATGTAAAAATAGTAAATGAATTATAGTAGCTGCTATAACAATAAATGGGAGTAAAAAATGAAAGGTAAAAAATCGTGTTAATGTTGCGTTATCTACTGCAAATCCTCCTCATAATCATTGTACAATATCAATTCCTAAATAAGGAATTGCTGATACTAAATTAGTAATAACAGTTGCACCTCAAAAAGATATTTGTCCTCATGGTAATACATATCCTATAAATGCTGTTCCTATAACTAAAAATAAAATAATTACTCCAACTGATCATGTGTGTACATATAAATAAGAACCATAATAAATTCCTCGTCCAATATGTAAATAAATACAAATAAAGAAAAAAGAAGCTCCGTTTGCATGTAATGTTCGCAATAACCATCCATAGTTTACGTCTCGACAAATGTGATTAACAGAATTAAAAGCTGATTCAATATCCGCAGTATAGTGTATTGCAAGGAATAGACCTGTTAATGTTTGAATAATTAAACATAATCCTAATAATGAACCAAAGTTTCATCAGGCTGAAATATTTGAAGGGGCTGGTAAATCTACTAATGCATTGTTTATAATTTTAAAAAGAGGGTGATTAACTCGTATCGGTTTATTCATTAGTTAAAATTGTGGTCGTAGAGGCCCTTCAAATACATTTGTAATTTTTACTACTGCAATTAAAGTTAAAAATAAATAAATTATTAACAAAATAGTAATTAAATTAATTGGAAAGTTATATAATTTATTTAATATTAATGAATTTTCTATTAATATTGATATTATTTCGTCAATTGACGTGTTTTCAATATTTATAATTGTTCTAATTATTAAATTTTTATCTAATAAAAATACAATAAAATAAATAAAAGAGAATGTTGAGATACATATAATTAATAATTTTATAGAAAAATTAAATATTTCATTTGATGCTAAGGAAGTTACATAAATGAATAAAACCAATATTCCCCCTAAAAAAATCAAAAATAAAACATAGGAAAATCAAAAAGTTTTTACGATAAATCCAGAAATTAAACAAATTAAGAATGTTTGAATTAATAGTATTAAACCTATAGCTAAAGGGTGTTTTATGAATGTAAATATTGTTCTGCAAATTATAGCTAATAAAGAAATAAATATATTAAAAATTTCAAAAACAAGAAATAGTTTATTTAAAATATTAATTTTGGAGATTAATGATAAAGAATTTCTTTTTTCTTGAAGTTTTAAAAGAAATAAATTCTTATATTCGATTTACAAGACCGATATTTTTGTTAAATTATTAAAACTAATGGTAATATTTTTTAAATGGTTTTTTGTAATATATTTATTTTTTATAGGAATTTTTGCTTTTGTATCTAGTCGTAAACACTTACTTTCTACTTTATTAAGATTAGAATTTATTGTTTTATCTTTATTTTTTTTATTATTTTTATTTTTAAATTTATTGAATTATGAGTCTTATTTTTCTATAATATTTTTAACTTTTAGTGTTTGTGAAGGTGCTTTAGGGGTTTCAATTTTAGTTTCTATGATTCGTACTCATGGAAATGATTATTTTAATTCTTTTTCTTTATTACAATGTTAAAATTTGTTTTTATAATTCTATTTATAATTCCAATTTGTTTTATAAAAAAAATATTTTGAACGGTGCAAAATTTTTTATTTTTACTTATGTTTTTATTTTTATTTATAATAAATTATCAAATTTTTTATTATAATATCTCTTATTTCTTAGGTATAGATTTAATTTCTTATGGATTAATTTTGTTAAGAGTCTGGATTTGTTCTTTAATAATTATATCTAGAGAAATAGTTTTTAAGTCAAATAATTACTTAAATTATTTTTTATTTTTAATTTTATTTTTATTGCTGATATTATTATTGACTTTTTCATCAATAAATTTATTTTTATTTTATATTTTTTTTGAAAGTAGTTTAATTCCTACGTTATTCTTAATTTTAGGTTGGGGGTACCAACCTGAACGATTACAGGCGGGAATTTATTTATTATTTTATACTTTAATGGCTTCTTTACCTTTATTAATATCTATTTTTTTTATTTCAAATAATTTATTAACTTTAAATATATTTATAATAATAAATTATTCTTTTTATTACTATTATTTTTATTTTACTATAATTTTTGCTTTTTTAGTTAAAATACCCATATTCCTTGTACATTTATGATTACCTAAGGCACATGTAGAAGCACCTGTTTCGGGTTCAATAATCTTAGCTGGTGTTCTTTTAAAGTTAGGGGGGTATGGATTAATTCGTGTTTTTCCTTTTATTTTACTTATAGGAGTAAAATTTAATTATGTTTTTGTTTCTATTAGACTAGTGGGGGGGTTTTTAATTAGTTTAATTTGTTTACGCCAAATAGATATAAAGGCTTTAATTGCTTATTCTTCTGTTGCTCATATAGGAATTGTTTTAAGAGGTCTTTTAACATTGACTTTTTGAGGATTAAGAGGGTCTTATACTTTAATAATTGCACACGGGCTATGTTCTTCTGGGCTATTCAGTTTAGCAAATATAACATATGAGCGAGTAAGAAGTCGGAGCTTAATAATTAACAAGGGTTTATTAAATTTTATGCCTAGATTATCTTTATGGTGATTTCTACTATGTTCTGGGAATATAGCTGCTCCTCCTACATTAAATTTGTTAGGTGAAATTAGTTTAATTAATAGAATTGTCAGATGATCTTTTTATTCAATTATTTTCTTATCTTTATTATCATTTTTTGGTGCTGCTTATTCTTTATTTTTATATTCTTATAGTCAGCAAGGTAAGATTTATTCTGCTTTATATTCTTTTTCAATAAATTATAATCGTGAATTTTTAATTTTATTTTTACATTGATTTCCTTTAAATTTATTAATTTTAAATTCTGATATTTGTTTACTTTGGTTATAAAATTTAAATTTAAATAGTTTATTTAAAATAATGATTTGTGGTATCATTGAAATGAATTTTTAATTTCATTTTAAATCATGATAAATTTTTCTATTTGTTTTGTAAATTTTTTATTATTAATATTAATCAGTTTAACTTCTTTTTTTCTTAGTTTATATTTTATTTTAAATGATTTGGTATATTTTATTGAATGGGATTTATTAACAATTAACTCTTCTTCTATTGTAATAACTTTTTTATTTGACTGAATAAGTTTAATATTTATATCTTTTGTATTATTTATTTCTTCTCTAGTAATTTTTTATAGAAAGGAATATATAAGTGAAGATATTAATGTTAATCGATTCATTTTATTAGTCGTTATATTTGTATTTTCTATAATAATATTAATTATTTCTCCAAATTTAATTAGAATTTTATTAGGGTGAGATGGTCTAGGCCTAGTGTCTTATTGCCTTGTTATTTATTTTCAAAATGTTAAATCTTATAATGCTGGGATATTAACTGCTCTTTCTAATCGAATTGGGGATATTGCTTTATTAATCGCAATTGCTTGAATATTAAATTATGGAAGTTGAAATTATATCTTTTATATCGATTTAATAAAAAGAGATCTTTCTATATTACTAGTTGGAGTATTAGTTATAATTGCTGCCATAACTAAAAGAGCTCAAATTCCTTTTTCTTCTTGGCTTCCTGCAGCTATGGCTGCTCCAACGCCTGTTTCAGCATTAGTTCATTCTTCTACTTTAGTAACAGCTGGCGTATATTTATTAATTCGATTTAATATTTTATTTGTTGATTCTTGAATAGGAAAGTTTTTATTATTAATTGGGGGTTTAACAATATTTATAGCAGGGGTTGCCGCTAATTTTGAATTTGACTTAAAAAAAATTATTGCTTTATCAACTTTAAGACAACTAGGATTAATAATAAGAATTTTAGCTATAGGTTTTCCTAAGTTAGCTTTTTTTCATTTATTGACACATGCTTTATTTAAAGCTTTACTATTTATATGTGCTGGGGCTATTATTCACAATATAAAAAATTCTCAAGATATTCGAGATATAGGGGGATTAATTTTTTTTATACCTTTTACTACCTCCTGTTTAAATGTTGCAAATTTAGCTTTATGTGGTATGCCTTTTTTAGCTGGATTTTATTCAAAGGACCTAATTTTAGAGGTTGTTTTATTATCGAATCTAAATCTTTTTTCTTTTTTCTTGTATTTTTTTTCTACAGGATTAACTGTTTGTTATTCTTGACGGCTATCTTACTATTCATTAACAGGTGATTTTAATCAATCTTCTTTAAATTGTTTAAATGATGAATCTTGAACAATGTCAAAAAGTATAGCCGGGTTATTAATTTTTGCCATTTTAGGAGGGGCAATATTAAATTGATTAATCTTTTCTTCTAATTATATAATTTGTATTCCCCCATTTTTGAAATATTTAACATTAGTAGTGTGTGTGGTTGGAGGGTTTTCAGGGTATATAATTAGAAACGTTTCTTTTTATTTTTTTAATAAATCTTTAAATTTCTATTTATTTAGATTTTTAAATATATCAATATGATTTATACCTGTCCTTTCAACCTTAGGTATTGTTAAATTTCCTTTAACTTTAGGATTTAATTCAATAAAATCATTTGATCATGGTTGATCAGAATATTTTGGAGGCCAAAATTTTTACTACTTAATTAAAAATTTTTCTTTCATAAATCAGTTTTTACAGAATAATAACTTAAAAATTTATATAATATTATTTGTATTTTGAGTATTAATTTTAGTATCTTTAATATTTAATTAATAAAAATAAAAAAAAATTATTAAATTATTTAAAATAATTATGTAATATTTGATAAATAAATTTAAATAGCTTATATTTAGAGCGTGACACTGAAGATGTTAAAGAGATTATTTTAGTCTTTAAATATTTAATTTATAAAAGAATTAAATTCTTTATTTTTATAGTGAAAATATAATGTTTTTATTAAACTATATAAACAAGAAATAAAAATGGAATTAAACCATTAAAGAAAAAAGTTAGCAGCTTTTTCTTGTTCAACTTATTTCCTTAATTGGAGTCTAAGTTAACTCAGTTTTATCATTAACAGTGATATACCTCTATTTGGTTTCAATTAAAAAAAAAGAGAATACGGATAATAATATTATCTAAAATTAGGTCGAAACTAATTGCAATTCATCGCTTCAAATTCTATATAACTTATTCAAGGAAAATTGATTGAATCAATACTTTTTAATTGCAAATTAAATGTTATATTTAACTATATCCTTTGTTATTTCACTAGTTATAAATATTTTAGATAACAAAAATATTATTTTTGTTTATAATATTAAAATATATTTTAGTTAGTTCAATTTAAAGCTCCTTGATTTCATTCATGAATTAGCCCAATAATTAAAATTAAAATAAAAATAATTCTTGTTACTATTCATCATAAAATATTAGAAATTTTAAAAATTATAATTATAGGTAAAATTAATGCAATTTCTACATCAAAAATTAAAAAAATAATAGTAATTAAAAAGAATCGAATTGAAAAAGGAATTCGAGACGAATTTATAGGATCAAAACCACATTCAAACGGAGATGTTTTTTCTCGGTCATTAATAGATTTTTTAGAAAGTAGAGTGGCTAGATATATTACTACTGCTGAAATAATTAAAATAATAAGTCTTATAAAATATAACAATATAATTATTTATACTAAATTAAATTTAGTCCTTATGATTGGAAGTCACACATACTTATATACTATATAAATTTATCTACCTCATCAATAAATAGAAACATATAAGAATAATCATACTACATCTACAAAATGTCAGTATCATGCTGCAGCTTCAAATCCAAAGTGATGATTATTTGAAAAATGATTGTTCATATGACGGAATATACAAACAGCTAAAAATGTTGTTCCAATTAAAACATGTAGCCCATGGAATCCTGTAGCTATAAAAAAAGTTGACCCATATACTGCATCTGCAATTCTAAAAGAAGCTTCTATATATTCATATCCTTGAAGAATAGTAAAGTAAATCCCTAAAACAATAGTAAAAAACAATCCTTGAAGAGTTTGTGAATGATTATTTTCTATTAAACCATGATGGGCTCAAGTTACTGTAACCCCAGATGTTAATAAAATTGCTGTATTTAATAGAGGAACTTGGAATGGATTAAAAATTAAAATTCCTATTGGCGGTCAGATTCTTCCTAATTCAATAGTTGGAGACAAACTACTATGAAAGAAGGCTCAAAAAAATCTAATAAAGAAAAATACTTCTGAAACAATAAATAAAATTATTCCTCAACGTAATCCTAAAGTTACATTAAATGTATGAAGTCCTTGATAAGTTCCTTCTCGTGAAATATCTCGTCATCATTGGTATATAGTTAATAATGTAATTACATTTCCTAATACAAATAAAGAATTATCATATTGATGGAATCATTTTACTAACCCTGAAACTATCGTTAAAGCTCCAATAGCTCCTGTTAGAGGTCATGGGCTATAATCTACTAAATGAAATGGGTGATTTGAATGTGTTGACATTTTATTTTAATTTACTTCTCTAGAGTAAAGGGTTGATAAAACTGCAAATACGTAAGATTGAATAATAGACACAGCAAATTCTAATATTAATAGAGCAATTTGTCCAATAATTAAAAAATTAATTATAATTAAAGATAAAGAATTTCCAGTATTTCCTATAAGAGTTAATAATAAATGACCAGCAATTATATTTGCTGTTAATCGAACAGCTAATGTTCCAGGACGAATTACATTTCTAATAGTTTCAATACATACTATAAAAGGTATTAGTACAGCAGGAGTACCTTGTGGTACTAAATGAGCAAATATGTGTTGAGTATGGTTTACTCATCCGTAAATCATAAAACTAATTCATAAAGGTAAAGCTAGGGTTAATGTTATAGTTAAATGACTTGTTCTAGTAAAAATATAAGGAAATAATCCTAAGAAATTATTAAATAAAATTAATGAAAATAAAGAAATAAAAATAAAAGAACACCCATTTTGGCTATTTGGACCTAATAGTGTCTTAAATTCCTTATGTAAAGTTAATAAAATCGAGTTTCATAAAATGTTGAATCGATTAGGGAGGAATCAGAAATTATAGGGGATAATTAGTAAACCAATAAAAGTACTTATTCAATTTAAAGATAAATTGAAGATAGTTGTTGAGGGGTCAAATACAGAAAATAAGTTTGTTATCATTTTCAGTTTAAAAAATTATTTGTTGACTTAGTATTTTTTTCATTATTAGTATTATTATTATTATTGTTTTTATAATTAAAGCAGTAATAGTTTATAATATTGAAAATAATAAAAGTTGTAGAAAATACAAAAAATAAAATAATTCATCTTAATGGAGCTATTTGTGGAATTAAAAAATATTAATTTATTAATAATTTTAGTTTGACATACTAATGTTATTTATTTAACTAATTTTTTCATTAGAAGTAATTGCTAATTTACTATAAAATGGTTTAAGAGACCAGTACTTGCTTTCAGTCATCTAATGAAATTATTTAATATAGTCTTAATTAAAAATTAATTTTATAAATACTATATTAATTTAAAAAGTTGAAATTCATTTAATAAAATTTTTAGTGGGAATTCTTTCAATTACAATTGGTATAAAACTATGGTTTGCTCCACAAATTTCTGAACATTGTCCAAAAAATAATCCAGGTCGATTAATTAAAAAATTAGTTTGATTTAATCGTCCAGGTGTGGCATCAACCTTTACCCCTAGAGCAGGAATAGTTCATGAATGAAGCACATCAGCGGCTGATACTAAAATTCGAATTTGGTTATTTATAGGTAAAACAATCCGGTTATCTACATCCAAAAGTCGAAATGAGTTTAAGTCTAACTCGTTAGTTGGAATTATATAAGAATCAAATTCGATATTTTTAAAATCTGAATATTCGTAGCTTCAGTATCATTGGTGACCAATAGTTTTTAAAGTGATTGATGGATTATTAACTTCGTCTAATAAATATAATAATCGTAACGAAGGTATAGCAATAAATATTAATACAATAGCCGGTAAAACCGTTCAAATTATTTCAATAGTTTGTCCATGTAAAAGTAGTCGGTTAGTATATTTATTAAAAAATAATATTACTATTAAATAACCAACTAAAATTGTAATTATAATTAAAATTAACATTCTATGATCATGAAAAAAATTTAATTGTTCTATAATAGGGGAATTTCTGTCTTGTAAACCTAAATTTGCTCATGTTGCCATTAATTATTCTAATAAAAGTAATAACTTTATATATGAAGCTTAAATTCATTGCACTAATCTGCCATATTAGATTAAATTTTTAAAACTATAAAATTTTAATTTTTATAAATAATTAATTAGAAGATAGAAGAGGCAATTCTGCATAACTATGTTCCATAGGAGGTATCTTTTGATATCATTCAATTGAAGAATTTAATTGGACTGAATAAATTGGTATTCGATTAGTTACTATACTTTCTCAAATAATAAATAAAAAAAATAAAATTCCAAATAATGAAATTGTTGACCCGATTGTAGAAATAATATTTCAAGTAGTATAAGCATCTGGATAATCTGAATAACGTCGAGGTATTCCTGCTAATCCTAAAAAATGTTGTGGGAAAAATGTTAAATTTACTCCTAAAAATATAATTGCAAATTGTGACTTTAATCACTTTTCATTTATTGTTAATCCTGTAAATAAGGGGTATCAGTGTACAAATCCAGCTATAATAGCAAATACAGCTCCTATAGATAATACATAATGGAAATGGGCTACTACATAATAAGTATCGTGTAGTACAATATCAATTGATGAATTAGCAAGAATAACCCCTGTTAATCCTCCAACAGTAAATAAAAATACAAAGCCTAATGCCCATAGTAATGACGGTGAATTATTTAACTGTGTTCCGTGTAAAGTTGCTAACCAACTGAAAATTTTAATTCCTGTAGGTACGGCAATAATTATTGTAGCAGAAGTAAAATATGCTCGAGTATCTACGTCTATTCCAACAGTAAATATATGATGTGCTCAAACAACAAATCCTAATAACCCAATCGCTAGTATAGCATAAATTATTCCTAGAGCCCCAAAAGTTTCCTTTTTTCCTCTTTCTTGACTAATAATATGAGAAATTATACCAAATCCTGGAAGAATTAAAATATAAACTTCTGGGTGACCAAAAAATCAAAATAAATGTTGATATAAGATTGGGTCTCCTCCTCCAGCAGGATCAAAGAATGAAGTGTTTAAATTTCGATCCGTTAATAATATAGTAATAGCTCCTGCTAAAACAGGTAAAGATAGTAACAATAGAATTGCAGTAATAATTACTGATCAAACAAATAAAGGTATTCGATCTAAAGTAATCCCTTCTGACCGTATATTAATTACAGTAGTAATAAAATTTACTGCTCCTAAAATACTAGAAATACCAGCTAAATGAAGTGAAAAGATGGCTAAATCAACAGAAGCCCCGGCGTGAGCAATTCCTGAAGAAAGAGGAGGATAAACAGTTCATCCTGTCCCAGCTCCGTTTTCAACAATTGAACTTGAAAGAAGTAAGGTAAGAGAAGGGGGTAATAATCAAAAACTTATATTATTTATTCGAGGGAAAGCTATGTCAGGAGCTCCTAGTATTAAAGGAACTAATCAGTTCCCAAATCCTCCAATTAAAATAGGTATAACCATGAAAAAAATTATTACAAAAGCATGAGCTGTAACAATAACATTATAAATTTGGTCATCACCAATTAATGAACCCGCATGACCTAATTCAGCTCGAATTAAGATTCTTAGAGAAGTACCTACTATTCCTGATCAAGCTCCGAAAATAAAATATAATGTTCCAATATCTTTGTGATTTGTAGAAAATAACCATTGTCGCAAAACTCAATAAATTAAATGGCTGAAGTTTAGGCGTTAGATTGTAAATCTATTTATGAAAATTATTTTTCTTTAATTAAGTTATTGCTGGGGTTGAAAAAACATATTTTAAAATTAAATTTATTTCATAATCTTATAATTTTAAAAATTAATTTTATGACTTTAAATTTAAGTTATACTATTATAAAGTAATTTTTTTTTATTAAAATAAAATAAAAAATTATTAATTTTTTAGGCTTTATATTCATATAAATGATATTAGACTGCAATTCTAAAGGAATAAATTACTATTTATTAAAGCTTAAAAATATATTTTTATTTATAACTTTGAAGGCTATTAGTTTAGATTAACTTAAAGCTTTCTTAGTAATTAGCTAGTCTATAAAATTGATAAAGTTTATTATAAAGTAGTTTTATTAGAAAAAATAATAAAAAATATTAATCATCATCAGTCCATTTAAGGATAAAAAAATAACAAACAATAATATTTTTGGTATTTTATTGAAACTATTAGTTTTAAACGATCATTTTATATTTGAATGATTTAGCAATAAAGAAGCATATATAATTCGTAAATAGAAATATAGTGTAATTAAGGTTATAAATAATATGAACAATAGTGTTACAAATATATTATTTTTAACTAATAATTCAATAATTATTCATTTTGGTAAAAATCCTAAAAATGGGGGTAAGCCTCCTAAAGATAAAAGAAGTAAAAATATTGAAATTATTATAAATTTATTAGAATTAAATATTTTAAAAGTTTGATTAATATTAAAAATTTTAAATCTATTAAATATGAATACAATAGAAAAATTTAAAAAACTATAAAATAAAAAATATCTAAATCAAATTATTTCATTGTTTAATATTCCACTTAATATTCAACCTAAGTGATTAATAGAAGAAAAAGCTATTAATTTTCGTAAAGAAGTTTGATTAATACCTCCAAGACTACCAAAAATTATTGAAAAAAAAATAATAAAAATTAATAAATTTAAAGATAGTCTATAAGATAAAATTATTAATGGGGCTAATTTTTGTCATGTTATTAATAAAAAATTAGAATTTCATCTTAAACCTTCTATCACACTTGGGAATCAAAAATGGAAAGGAGCTGTCCCTCTTTTTAGTATTATAGTTGAAGAAATTAATATTATATTATAAACTATAAAATTAATCTTAAAATTAATAAATAAATATATTAAAATAATAGAGAATAATAATACCGAGGATGCTAAGGCTTGTGTTAAGAAATACTTCAATGAGGATTCTGAAGAAAATAAATTTTTTGATCTTATTATTAAGGGAATAAAAGACAATAAATTAATTTCCAATCCTATTCAAATTCTAAATCAAGAAGTAGATGACACAGCAATTAATGTACCTGATATTAATGAAATAAGAAATAAAAATTTATAGGAATTTTTAATAATTAAAAAGAAAAGGATTAAAACCTTTATAAATAGGGTATGAACCTATTAGCTTAATTAGCTTATCTTTTTTAATAAAAATAATTATATTTTAGTGTATGAAGCACAAAAGTTTTTGATACTTTTAGAGATAGTTTAATTCTATTAAATATAAATTTGAGCTAATAGATATAATAGTTAATATTATATAATTTACTCTATCAAAGTAATCCTTTTGTCAGGCAATCTATT